GTTAAAAGAACGAATCACACTTTTACCACTAAACTATACCCGCTACAATCCGATTATTATGTATAAATCTGCTTTTTGTCGAACAAGATATTTGTTGGGAATCAAAAGATACGAAGGAATCCGGAAAATTTGAGCGTAAACGAGAAGACGTAATGAGATTAGGACCAAATTTTATCCCAAGTTTTTTGATTAGAAGTTTTTATCGGATATGGCTTGACAAAACTATTTAAGTCGTAACATAAAAATGCAGTGAACAAGAATTCACAGTTCCCTTCTTTTCCTATCTTACGTTACTTGATTTTTTTTTATTACTAAATAAAAAAAGTAAAGAAATTAAGAAAACAAACGAAATTTTGATGCTATATCAAATATCAAAGGAATCCACCCAGTTCCTCTTATGATTGTTTCAATATTAATAAGAAGTTTTTGTTTTTTAAAATTGAAGAAGAACCCTTTTTTAATTTTAGTCATTGGAACAAAAAAGACCAGGCCCGGCTAGGTACTGGCCAGGCCGGGGAAATATCCGTTTTTTGTACAAAATCAAAAAGTACTTTTTGATTTATTTATTATTATTAATTTTTTTTTATACATTTTCTACAGATAAATTAAATAAAAGTATTTATTGAAGCCCTATATTGACTTTTATTTAATTTATTGTACTTTCTTTTGTGCATTAGGGAGAGATGGCTGAGTGGACTAAAGCGTCGGATTGCTAATCCGTTGTACGAGTTTTTCGTACCGAGGGTTCGAATCCCTCTCTTTCCGTTTTCATTGATAACTTTTTATTTCCTTTTTTTACTAGTTAAATTAAAAATGTTAAAGTTATAAGATCCTACTAAATAACATTTTAAAATCGAGCAAGAAAAACAAACCTTATTTCTTTTTTATTATTCACGTCCAGGATTACGTCCCGGATCATTAGATAGGAATCCGAAGATGAATAAAGAGACAAAGAATATCACTACTGTGTAAACAAATAGTTTTAGAGTAAGCATTACAGAATCTCCAAAAGTTTTTTTTAGGAAAAAAAAGAGAGTAGATCTTCCATGCGGATATTTGTATTTTAGCTTCCGTATTTTATTATATTTTAAGATATATTTTTGAAAATTGCCACCAAATTAAGAAAAAACCTCTTATACCCACAATTATACATTTTGGAAGAGGTCTTCGCTGGAAAAAGGTCATAATAATGAAGTCAAATGTGGTGTTGTGAACTTTTTATACAATAATTTCACTATTTCAATCTTTGTCTAGGGCGGTAGTAAATACTATAAAAAGGTTTTTAAATGATAATATCATCGAAAACTTACAGTAGCTTGCCAAACAAAAGCTAAGAGAAAAAAGAAAAGAGGTATTACTGGCATAATATCTACGACTGGATTTAAAAAAGCATAGGCTTCGGGCAATTTGGCGGCGAAAAAACTACTTAAAAAAAGGGTAGAATTAAGACAGCTACAGGGCAAACTTAATATATTAAGCATAACAAACGTTTTGTTCTTGAGGGTAATTATATTTATTTTGATTGAGTTATTAATAAGTTGCATTATTTATAGAAGGTTAAAGAAAAAAAGTGGATATACAAAAAACCCTTCTTTGATTTTAACTTGCCCAATCAAAAATTCTTCCACTTTGATTCAAAAATCAAAAGTAAATAGAATAAATCATACTTTCATATAATATCTTAATTGAATTAGATGTAATGATCAATAAATTCCTTAGTTTAATTGTATATTTATACATAGAAAAATTATTTCAACAATCTAATTTATTTTATGGATAGTTAGACTTAAGTTGACGAACAACTAGTACCAATCTTAGTCTTTATTTGTGTCATGGGGCGTCGCCAAGTGGTAAGGCAACGGGTTTTGATCCCGGTATTCGGAGGTTCGAATCCTTCCGTCCCAGTGTGTATCTGTATACATATTCAAGATAGTTAAAAATTACTATGGGTTTACTCCATATATATCAAAAGAAATAAGAAAAACATTTGCTTTTTTTTGAATGATCCTCTGTTTATGTTTAACAGTATAATATTGAAAAATAATAATTATTTTTCTTATTTTTTATGAGTCTTCTATGAATGATATCTTATGAATGATATATTTTTTCACAAATTTAATAGAGTGCAAATAACCCGCGGATTAAATAGAATTGTTATCCATTTCTAAAATTGATAAACTCATATGAGTTCTTAGTTTAATATTCGAAGAATAACATGGGAAATTGTTGAATTTATCTTATAAATATCGAGTAAATATCCAGTTATTTGATGATGCAGATTCAAAAAGGACTTCTTTAGAATTGCAGTACTATTATATTTAATTACTAAATTAATATATCTAAATATATTAGATATTTTTCTTTTCTCAGATTTTCTTTAGTTTATATGTGTATATATATTTGTATAAAAATTAAGAATTTAGGATTACTTTGTTAAGTGGATTTTCTATATGGAAATCCAAAAGGGCCGATTCAAGTACCTCGTAAATTCAAATTTGTTGGAATTTGTAAAAACCTTTCAATCAAATAAAAAGTCTATTACACAGGAATTAACCCTTAGTAGGATTCGGTGATACAAAGAAATCACAAAAAAAGGCATGTTGCTGCCATTTTGATTAAAAGGATAAAAAATCCCCAAAGTAATGTCTAAACCCAATGATTCAAGTCAAAGAAAGATAAAGGGTTTTAAAACAGGGAAAAACTCTTGTCTCAACAACAAGAACTAGATTAAAATAAAGAGGGTGTGGCCCATTTTTATAGAGTTTTGTCTAATCTTTTCCATTTTTTATCCAGTAGAGAGTTTTCCATTTATATAATATTTCTTATTGTTCCCGGATAGTGTCATCTTTTATAACCAAAAAAGGATACTGTTCTGCGAATTCTTCAGTGGAATTCTATGAACAAAAAAGTAACAGCTTAATCCTTTCTTTTTTACTTAGATTGATATTAATTGACTAAAACGGGGTTTTTCTTTTCGATTTGGTTAATTTATTTGTAAATGCTTTAATGTTTCTATGTAACTTCTATAATGTAGTATCAACCTAATATAAAAATAAATCTAAAATGAACCCTTAGTTTTTGATTTTAGTAAATTCACAAATTTAAAAATTTTTTTATTGTATTCTTTTCTCAATATTCCCTTTTCTATTGACAATAATGTATCAAATAAATATAATCTGAGCGTGGAGAAATTACTATATTTCTCCCCGCTATTCGGTTTATCTTTATTATGTTCAAAATTTATTCTAAATGTTTTTATGTTTGTTTTATCTTTTTTAAATTTTTTGATTGCGTCGTACTATTTTATCTCTTTTTTTATTGGGATTCCTATTGTATCTATACATGACATACTCATTTTTTGAGTTCGGGTTGCTAACTCAACGGTAGAGTACTCGGCTTTTAAGTGCGGCTAGCATCTTTTACACGTTTATATGAAGCAAGTGATTCGTCTATACCATCGGTAGAGTTTGTAAGACCACGACTGATCTTGAAAAAAATGACTGGAAAAAACAGCATGTCGTATCAATAAAGAATTCTAAGAATATTTTGTTCTTACTGTTATGGGGATAGGACGAAATCTTGCTTAATTTAACAAGCAAAGAAATTAAAACTAAATTGAGAGTTAGGTCGACTAAATAAATGGATAGATCCTAACTATAGGTTCCAATTATAGGAAAAGAAAAAGTAACGAGCTCCTGTTCTTAATTTTTGAATGATTACCCGATCTAATTAGACGTTAAAACTATATTAGTCCTTGACGCGGGGAATGCTTTTCCCATGAGCGTATTATCAATTTGTTTTGAATCCTAACTATTAGCTATCTACATTATGTAGTAGAAAAAAATGTGTATGAAGAAGGCAGTATATTGATAAAGAAATCTTTTTTAATCAAAAGAGCGATTGGATTGAAAAAATAAAGGATTTCTTACCATCTTGTTATCCGAACATAAACCTCTTGGTTGAAAAAACAGAGGATCAAGAGTCCGTTTTAGAATCGTATCTTTTTCCGAGGTATCCTATTATTATTTTTAATATAAAACCTTGTTTTGACTCTATCGTACTATGTATCATTTGATAACCCAATGGATCCAATCCTATTTTCGGTTAAAATCAAATTTCAAATGACGAAATATCCAGGATTTTTAGAGCTAGATAGATCTGGGAAATTTCAACTCCTATACCCACTTATCTTTCGGGAGTATATGTATGCATTTGTTCGTGATCGTGGTTTAACTAGACGGAACTTTTTAAAAAATGCGAGTTCTCACAATAACTATAGTTTACTGGTTATAAAACGTTTAATTTTTCGAATGTATCAAACGAATCATTTGATTTTTTCCCATAAAGATTCTAACCAAAATCAGGTTTTTGGGTTCAATGAGAATTTGTATTATCAAATGATATCAGAGGGGTTTGTCGGCATTGTGGAAATGCCATTTGCCCTACGAGTAACATCTTCCTTACCGGTTCTAGAAGTCATAAAGTATTATAATTTACGATCAATTCAGTCAATATTTCCTTTTTTAGAGGATAAATTTACACATTTAACGTATGCTTCAGATGTACTAATACCCTATCCGATTCATCTGCAAATCTTAGTTCAAACCCTTCGATGTTGGGTAAAAGATGCCTCTTCCTTGCATTTATTAGGGCTTTTTCTTCAAGAGTATTATAATTGTAATAGTTTTTTTATTCCAAAAAAATTTCAAAATAAATATATTTCTATTTTTTCAAAGAGTAATCCAAGATTTTTTTTGTTTCTGTATAATTCTCATGTTTGTGAATATGAATCTGTCTTACTTTTTCTCTGCAACCAATCTTCTCATTTAAGATTAACATCTTCTGGTGTCTTTTTTGAGCGAATATTTTTTTATTTAAAAATAAAGCATCCTATAGAAGAAGTGTTTCCTAATGATGGCCTATGGCTCCTTCAGGATCTTTTTATGCATTATGTTAGACATCAAGGAAAATCAAGTCTGGCTTCAACGGATACACCCCTT